AGATTCTGAAAGGAGGGTTCATTTAATTTAAATTAAATAACTAAAGTTTTCTCTTTTGCTGAAGAAGTTTTGATAGCTACGGATCAAAAAAAACACTAAAATCATAACAGAAAAATGCATTGTGGAAAAATCGATAGTTTCTTTTTTAGTTCCGAAAATGAAACTAAAATTCAAATAGAAAAAGAAAAAGAATGTAAATAGTCTTTCTTCTTTTTGTTGTTGCTTGAATATTTTATATTCAATTGAATATAATAAATAACAAGCATTTTTGATTTCAAATCAAATAAATCATTATTTATCTATAATTCGTTGGAACAAAAAAAGGGGCCCGGCTAGGTACTGACCAGGGCCAGGCCATCAGAATAAGAAGGGCCTTTCGAACAAAATCAACACAAAGATGTCTTCTTTTTTTTTTCTTTATTTTTATTTATAGGCTCGTTCGAGCCCTTCCTTTATCTAATCTAAAAGAAATTCCTGATTTGTATATCTCTATAGAATAGAGAAAGAAAGACTCCTTACATTATGTGTAATGTAGTAATTCTCTTTTTCAATTGGGAGAGATGGCTGAGTGGACTAAAGCGTCGGATTGCTAATCCGTTGTACGAGTTATTCGTACCGAGGGTTCGAATCCCTCTCTTTCCGGTTCCGTTGATGACTTGATTTATTTATTTTTTTTTTTCAGATTTTTCAAATCTTAGTTAAACGTGTGGAATAGATAAAATCCTAAGAAAATTTGAAAATTAACCAAGGAAAAACCCTTTGGATTTTATTCTTCACGTCCAGGATTACGTCCTGGATCATTAGATAGGAATCCAAAGATGAAGAGAGAAACAAAAAATATCACTACGGTATAAACGAAGAGTTTCAGAGTAAGCATTACACAATCTCCAAGATGATTTTTTTGGAAAAAAAAAAAGAGAATAGATCTTCCATTTTTCTACCACATATCCTATTTTGACACCAAGAAATGAGGTTTTTCTAGAAAATGAATTGTCAGAAATTCATTTGGAATAAGAGTTTTTCATTAACAAAAATTTCTTTCATATCCAAATTTGATATTGTGGGAGACCCTAATATAATAGGGTTAGGGTCTTTCACTGGAAAAGGGTCAAAAAAAAGGAGGAAATGGGGTAAGCCGGATTTATGGCGACTATCCAAGAATTTCAATGTGTGAATCGAGGGTTCAGACTCTAAAACTTATCTGATTTTATCAATTGTTAGAGAATTTTTTCTCGAAGAAATCATGAATTTTCTAGGATATTATTAAGGATCTCATCGAAAACTTACAGCAGCTTGCCAAACAAAGGCTAAGAGAAAAAAAAACACAGGTATGACTGGCATAACATCTACGATTGGATTCAAAAAAGCATAGGCTTCGGGCAATTTGCCGAAGAAAAAACTACTCGAATAAAGGGCAGAATTAAGACAAATACAGATCAAACTAAAGATATTAAGCATAACAGACATTTTGTTCTTGGAGATAATTGCATTTTGATTGAGTTATTGATATAAGGAAAAAGGAAGTAAGGTATACAAAAAATCCTTCTTTTTCTTTGAACCCACCCAATCAAAAATCCTCCAATTCTCAAAGGAGAATAGAAGAAATCATACTTTCATACAATATCTTAATTGAATTATATGTAATGATCAATAAATTAAGTTGAATTCTATATCTATATGGATTAAAATTCTAGTAATAATCTATTCTATAGATATTTGGACTGGAGTTGACAAACAACCAATAACAATATTATTGTTTCTTAGTGTAGATTAGAAATTGATAATGGGGCGTGGCCAAGTGGTAAGGCAACGGGTTTTGGTCCCGCTATTCGGAGGTTCGAATCCTTCCGTCCCAGAGCCATATCCATTTTTTTAGAATTTTTGAATAAAGATTGTTTTCTTTAACAACTTTCTGTTTAAAGTCTAATTTTAGATGGAATGTGATTCTTTTATATCTCATATGAATCATATCTTTTTTCACAAACTGAACTGAATCGAGTTCAAATGACACGCATCTGGACCTGAATCTATTTTTTATCAGGTAAGATGAGAACATGGATCAAAACAAAAGAGTTTGAATTCAAAAAAGTTGGGTGGGCTTTTCATCATATGTTCATTCCCTTTGATATTTAGGGAAGTTAGTTACTTGGAAAAACTTTCCATCCCATATCTATTTGAATTTTCAATGATGGATGTATTTTGAATCGAGATGCAAAAGAATCTATATTCCCTATCTCTTATTATTTATCCCGTAAATGAGGGAGTCTAATTAGTAATTAGATTTTTTTTCGAGATCTCTGAATTCGAAACAAGAGCGAGTTCTTGGTACTAATTAAATTCAATCAATAGGACTAAGTCTCGTAGTGGGTTAGACTAAAGCTTGACTAAATTTGGACTTATTGTTTGTCTTTGTAACTAGACAAGTCATTTCCCATACCGGATCAGGATTCCTTTTTTTTATGCTCTATCATTCCCATAGAAAGAATAGGGGAGTGGATAGGAGATAATCAGTATTAATTTAAAGATCTGTATCTGTCCAAATCTCATTAACAAATGATCAAATAACATATTTATATATGTTATGGAACCGATGTATTTTCTTTGAATCTCATTTTTTTGATTTTATTTAGGTATTTTTTTTTGTTTGGCTATAATGAAGAATTGTAAATCTATCTAACGATTGGATTGAGGCAGGGGTGATTTATCCTATCCCTTTTATTCACTTTATGACAAGATTCGTTTATTGAAATATTACTCAACCCCATGTTAAACAAAATACATATAAAATGAGGAAATGTTTAGCTTATATGTATGTATCGTTCTATTTCAATGACAATAGTCTTTCGGTTTTTGTGAAAAAGGTTTGGGATCCCTTAAATTTTTTAAACTAAAATTAGTTAAATTAAGTATTATAGAATATCTATAACAGTGACAATTGTTCAGTCTATCTGATAGATACGAAAACCCCTCTCTATTTTTTCGATTTTGATTTTCGTAATCAGATGAAAAGAATAAAGATTCAAATCTTACCTTACATCAGTTTTTTTATCCATCTCATGAAAAAAAATGGGATTTCGTTCTTCTTTTCTGTGATCTATTTATCTATTTGAAATCAGTGATGGGTCAATTAAAAAAAAAAGACTTATCTTTTAATGATGTCTAAATAGGAACCTTTTTCCATTCGAAATAGTTTTAATAAATATTTCGAATGATTCCTTGTAAGTTGAATCTTTGGTACTCAAAAAGTAGGAAATAGGTCAATCTATCCTATTGAGTCACTTGAAGTTGCAGACTCAAAAAGAACTTATTTATTCGTTTATCTATTTCTATTTCTTTATATATATATGTTAAAGAGGGTGTCTTGCTAAGACTTTTTCAGAAAAATCTTTACACATATATCATATATAGAAGAAAAAGTATAGATTACGCGATGTCTATGTACAACTGAACCAATGACTATTCATGATTCCATGATTGAATCAATTCCATACCGGTTCCAAATTAGAGGAATGTTATGGTAAAACTTCGTTTGAAACGATGTGGTAGAAAGCAACGTGCGACTTGAAGGACAGATCCGTTGTGGATTTTTACATCCGCTATTTTATATTTATATAGGAATGAAGGTGCTCTTGACTCGACATCGTTTGTTCTGTTTCACTCGAACCCTTCGTTTTTTGTTTTTTGTTGGGTTGTAAATAGTCCACGATGGAGCTCGAGTAGAAAGGATTAATTCATTTCTCGGGGGCAAGGATCTAGGGTTAATGCCAATCAATAAATTGGAACAACTTCGTAAATATATCTTCAATATAGAAATGGAAAGGATCCAATTTGAGCAAGTTTCCAATTCAAAAGCAAAACCTGTTGGAATTGATCAAACGTTTTCGATCCAAAGTGTATCACGCGGGAATCAACTGTCCGTAGGATTCTTTGATAGAAAGAGAAATCACAAAAAAGGGTATGTTGCTGCCATTTTGAAAGGATTAAGAAGCACCGAAGTAATGTTTAAACCCAATGATTTAAAACAAAGATAAAGGATCCCAGAACAAGGAAACACCATTTTAATTGTCTCGATAGTCTCAATAACTGGATCAGACTGAAGAATCAAAATAGAATTTTAAACGAGACAAACAAAAGAAAGGGGGTAAAGACCACTCAAGAAATGAAATTTATTAAAGATTTTTTCCTTATAAGCTATTTGAGAGTTATCCAACTTGAGTTATGAGTACGAATGGTTTCTTTTTCATTTTCAGGAAGGAAGAAGAAAAAAAAAGATTTAAATCATAGTCTAATTGATTTTATAGGTTCATTTGTCATTTATTAGAATTCCATACATAGACAAAACTTCGAATCAAATCATTTTTTCTCGAGCCGTACGAGGAGAAAACTTCCTATACGTTTCTAGGGGGGGTATTGTTCATCTACATCTATCCCAATGAGCCGTCTATCGAATCGTTGCAATTGATGTTCGATCCCGAAGAGAAGGAAAAGATCTTCGAAAAGTGGGTTTTTATGATCCACTGAAGAATCAAACTTATTTAAATGTTCCTGCTATTCTATATTTCCTTGAAAAGGGTGCTCAACCTACAGGAACTGTTCAGGATATTTTAAAGAAGGCAGAAGTTTTTAAGGAACTTCGACCTAATCAAACGAAATTCAATTAAAGAAATATCAAGGGGGGGGTAGTGATTTGTATATAACTTTGTATAACTTTTCTCTACTATTTTTTTATTTCCCCCCTTAATCCTGCTTTATTCGTATCTATTTCTCATTGCTTCTGTCGAATTCCATGGTCGATAACAACAAAACCTTAGTTTATTGATCATATAAATCTCAAATTCGGACATTTCATTTCTTTCAATTATGTGGTTTTCGTTGGAATTTGACTAACCAACAAGGAATCCAGTTTGCTTATTCCACTTAGATTGATGGAATACATTAAAAATCCGATATTTTTTTTTCCAATTCTTAATTCTCCCATCTACCCTTTTTTGTATCTATGT